TGCTTAGACGCATGGAATTGGCGAAGCATTTTATTCGAACAAATATAGAACCAAAATGGATGGTTTTGCGTCTATTACCAGTTCTTCCTCCTGAGTTGAGACCAATCTATCATATAGATGAGGATAAACTAGTGACCTCGGATATTAATGAAATCTATAGAAGAATTATCTATCGGAATAATACTCTTACAGATCTATTAACAACAAGTATAGCTACGCCAGAAGAATTAATAATATCTCAGGAAAAATTGCTGCAAGAAGCCGTGGATGCACTTCTTGATAATGGAATTTGCGGACAGCCAATGAGGGATGATCATAATAGGGTTTACAAGTCTCTTTCAGATGTAATTGAAGGCAAAGAAGGAAGAGTTCGCGAGACTTTGCTTGGTAAACGGGTTGATTATTCAGGGCGGTCAGTGATTGTCGTGGGCCCTTCACTTTCATTACATCGATGTGGATTGCCTCGCGAAATAGCAATAGAACTTTTCCAGGCATTTGTAATTCGTGACCTAATTAGAAAACATCTTGCTTCGAACATCGGAGTTGCTAAAAGTCAAATTAGAAAAAAAAAACCAATTGTATGGGAAATACTTCAGGAAATTCTGGATGACCATCCTGTATTGCTGAATAGAGCGCCTACTCTGCATAGATTAGGCATACAGGCATTCCTGCCCATTTTAGTCGAAGGGCGTGCTATTTGTTTACATCCATTAGTTTGTAAGGGCTTCAATGCAGACTTTGACGGGGATCAAATGGCTGTTCATGTGCCTTTATCTTTGGAGGCTCAAGCAGAGGCACGTTTACTTATGTTTTCTCATATGAATCTTTTGTCTCCAACTATTGGAGATCCCATTTCTGCACCAACTCAAGATATGCTTAGTGGACTCTATTTCTTAACGAGTGGAAATCGTCGGGGTATTTGTGTAAATAGGTATAATCCATGTAATCGTATAAACTATCAAAATGAAGATAATAACTATAAGTATACAAAAAAAAAAGAACCTTTTTTTTCTAATGCCTATGATGCAATTGGAGCTTATCGGCAAAAACGCATCAATTTAGGTAGTCCCTTGTGGCTGCGGTGGCGACTAGATCAACGCGTTATTGCTGCAAGAGAAACTCCCATCGAAATTCACTATGAATCTTTGGGGACCTATTATGAGATTTATGGACACTATCTAATAGTAAGAAGTATAAAAAGAGAAATTCTTTATATATATATTCGAACCACTCTCGGTCATATTTCTCTTTATCGAGAAATAGAAGAAGCCATACAGGGGTTTTGGCAGGGCTGTTGTAATTCTATGCTACCGGGGGGAATTCGAGTCTCACCGGGTTAACTAGGACTATAATTGCAATTGCGGAATTTCTACGTGAATCAAAATCTAGAAAAGGAAGTTTTACAATCACTGACTCAAACCCATTGTCAAATTCTACTCAGCCCAATATGGAGGTACTGATGGCAGAACGGCCCACTCAGGTCTTTCACAATAAAATGATAGACGGAACTGCCATGAAACGACTTATTAGTCGATTTATTGATCACTATGGAATAGGATATACATCACATATCCTGGATCAAGTAAAGACTCTGGGTTTCCGACAAGCTACCGCCGCATCCATTTCATTAGGAATTGATGATCTTTTAACAATACCTTCTAAAAGATGGCTAGTTCAAGACGCTGAACAACAAAGTTTTATTTTGGAAAAACACCATCATTATGGGAATGTACACGCGGTAGAAAAATTACGCCAATCGATCGAGATCTGGTATGCCACAAGTGAATATTTGCGACAAGAAATGAATCCTAATTTTCGGATGACCGATCCTTTTAATCCAGTCCATATAATGTCTTTTTCGGGAGCCAGAGGAAATGCATCTCAGGTACATCAATTAGTAGGTATGAGAGGATTAATGTCGGATCCCCAAGGGCAAATGATTGATTTACCCATTCAAAGCAATTTACGCGAAGGACTCTCTTTAACAGAATATATTATTTCTTGTTACGGAGCCCGTAAAGGAGTTGTGGATACCGCTATCCGAACATCAGATGCAGGATATCTAACGCGCAGACTTGTTGAAGTAGTTCAACACATTGTTGTACGTCGAACAGATTGCGGCACCGTCCGAGGGATTTCTGTAAGTCCTCGAAATGGAATGATGGCGGACAGGATTTTTATCCAAACATTAATTGGGCGTGTATTAGCGGATCATATATATATAGGTTCGCGATGCATTGCTACTAGAAATCAAGATATTGGAGTTGGACTTGTCAATAGATTCATAACTTTTAGAGCACAACCAATCTCTATTCGAACTCCCTTTACTTGTAGGAGTACATCTTGGATTTGTCAATTATGTTATGGCCGAAGTCCAGCTCATGACGACCTGGTCGAATTGGGAGAAGCTGTAGGTATTATTGCGGGTCAATCTATTGGAGAACCGGGCACTCAATTAACATTAAGAACTTTTCATACCGGCGGAGTATTCACAGGGGGTACTGCAGAACATGTGCGAGCCCCTTCTAATGGAAAAATAAAATTCAACGAGGATTTGGTTCATCCGACACGTACACGTCATGGACATCCTGCTTTTCTATGTTCTAGAGACTTGTATGTAACTATTGAGAGTGAAGATATTATACACAATGTGTGTATTCCGCCCAAAAGTTTTCTTTTAGTTCAAAACGATCAATATGTAGAATCAGAACAAATCATTGCTGAGATTCGCGCGAGAACATCCACTTTGAATTTGAAAGAGAAAGTTCGAAAACATATTTATTCTGACTCAGAGGGCGAAATGCACTGGAATACAGATGTGTACCATGCACCTGAATTTACATATGGTAATATTCATCTCTTACCAAAAACAAGCCATTTATGGATATTATTAGGGGAGCCCTGGAGATCCAGTCCAGGCCCCTGTTCGATCCATAAGGATCAAGATCAAATAAACGCTTATTCTATTTCTGTTAAGCGAAGATCCATTTCTAACCCCTCAGTAACTAATAATAAAGTTAGACACAAATTTTTTAGTTCGTATTTTTCTGGTAAAAATCAAAAAGGAGATAGGATTCCTGATTATTCAGAACTTAATCGAATGACATGTACTGGTCGTTGGAATTTCAGATATCCGTCCATTCTCGAGGGGAATTCTGATTTATTGGCAAAGAGGCGAAGAAATAGAGTCATCATCCCACTCGAATCGATTCCAGAAGGCGAGAACCCTCTCATACCTTCTTCGGGTATCTCAATTGAAATCCCCAGAAATGGTATTCTCCGTAGAAATAGTATTCTTGCTTATTTTGATGATCCTCGATATATAAGAAAGAGCTCGGGACTTACTAAATATGAGACTAGAGAACTTAATTCAATTGTCAACGAAGAGGATTTGATTGAATATCGAGGAGTCAATGTACTTTGGTCAAAATACCAAAAGGAAGTAAATCCATTTTTTTTTATTCCCGTGGAAATCCACATTTTGGCCGAATCTTCTTCCATAATGGTACGGCACAATAGTATTATTGGGGTAGATACACAAATAACTTTAAATAGAAGAAGTCGGGTAGGCGGATTGGTCCGAGTGAAGAAAAAAGCAGAAAAAATTAAACTGATAATCTTTTCTGGAGATATCCATTTTCCTGGAAAGACAAATAAGGCATTCCGATTGATACCACCAGGAGGGGGAAAAGAGAATTCCAAAGAATACAAAAAATTGAAAAATTGGCTCTATATCCAACGAATGAAACTTTCCAGGTATGAAAAAAATTATTTTGTTTTGGTTCAACCTGTAGTCCCATATAAAAAAACAGATGGTATAAATTTAGGAAGCCTTTTTCCGCCGGATCTATTGCAGGAAAGTGATAATCTACAACTTCGAGTTGTCAATTATATCCTTTATTACGACCCAATTCTTGAAATTTGGGACACAAATATTCAATTAGTTCGGACTTGTTTAGTGCTGAACTGGGACCAAGACAAAAAGATCGAAAAGGCCTGTGCTTCCTTTGTTGAAATAAGGACAAATGGTTTGATTAGAGATTTTCTAAGAATCAACTTAGTGAAGTCACCTATTGCGTATACCGGAAAAAGAAATGATCTGTCGGGTTCAGGATTCATCTCTGAGAATGGATCAGATCGCGCTAATGTCAATCCGTTTTCTTCCATTTATTCCTATTCCAACCCCAAGCCAAAGATTCAAGAATCCCTTAATCCAAATCAAGGAACTATTCATACGTTATTGAATCGAAATAAGGAATCTCAATCTTTGATAATTTTGTCATCATCTAATTGTTCTCGAATAGGCCCATTCAACGCGGTAAAATCAACCAATGTGATAAAAGAATCAATCAAAAAGGACCTGCTCATTCCAATTAGGAATTCGTTGGGCCCCTTAGGAACAGGCTTTCCAATTTATAATTTTGATTTATTTTCCCATTTAATAACCCATAATCAGATCTTGGTAACTAACTATTTGAAACTTGATAATTTCAAACAGATTTTTCAAATACTTCAATATTATTTACTGGATGAAAATGGTAAAATTTATAATCCCTATTCCTGCAGTAACATCATTTTGAATCCATTGAATTTGAATTGGTATTTTCTCCATTACAATTATTGTGAAGAGACATCTACAATCCTTAGTCTTGGACAGTTTCTTTGTGAAAATGTATGTATAGCAAAAAAAGGACCACATTTAAAATCGGGTCAAGTTCTAATTGTTCAAGTTGACTCTGTGGTAATACGATCGGCTAAGCCTTATTTGGCTACTCCAGGAGCAACTGTTCATGGACATTATGGGGAAATCCTTTACGAAGGAGATACATTAGTTACATTTATATATGAAAAATCCAGATCTGGTGATATAACCCAAGGTCTTCCAAAAGTGGAACAGGTGTTAGAAGTGCGTTCAATTGATTCAATATCGATGAATCTCGAAAAGAGGATTGAGAGTTGGAATAAATGTATAACAAGAATTCTTGGAATTCCTTGGGCAT